GGCTTATATAAAAAAGTCGCTAAAAATATTCCCCCAAAAGCTATACTAAGGGAAAAACTTGCATTTATCACAAATTCCTCCCAATTCACAGAATTATTTGAATTTTGATGTAAAAGATTTATAGACGGATTTAACAATTTAGATAATATATCTAAATCACTTCCGTCTTGATTAAACGGAATTCCTATGGCTCCAACAAACAAAGTAAATAGGACTAATAGAAAGATCGTAAATATCATAGTATTGTCCGATTCATGGGGATAAGAAAAAGTGTTTTTAGTGCGAAAATTCATAGTAGTAAGAAAAGGGCTTATAATGTTTTTTACATTAACATCAATTTGATATGTCTTATTCCAAAAAAAAGAAGCCCTTTCATTATTATCCATTGCCAATAAAGTTAATAAAGGAATTTTTTTTTTACTGGTTTTTGGTATTTCTTTTCCCCATAGGGATATTGAATAGAAAGAGCTACTTTTTTGACCACTATAATTTTGAAACTGAACGTTTAAATGTCCCTCAAAAGTAAGTAAATAGACCCGAAACATATAAAATGCGGTTAATCCTGCTGTGGAACAAGCTAGTATTGCAAAAATCGGCGAATACAACCAACTATCATTAAGAATCTCATCTTTGGACCAAAAACAAGCAAGGGGTGGAATACCACAAAGAGAAAGTGTACCCACTAAAAAAGCGGTTTTTGTAATTGGGACATGCTTTTTTAAACCTCCCATAAGAACCATATTCTGACTTTTATCTGGAGAATATCCAACAATAGATTCCATGGAATGAATGATAGATCCAGATCCTAAAAACAGCAATGCTTTGGAATAAGCATGAGTAATCAAATGAAATAAAGCGGCTCGATAAGAACCCATACCTAGAGCTAACATCATATAACCTAGTTGAGACATTGTCGAATAAGCTAAACTTCTTTTAATATCTTTTTGAGCCAGAGCTAAAGTAGCTCCTAATAATACTGTTATTATACCTATCAAAGATATGAAATTCATTATGTAAGGTATGATTATAAAAAGAGGAAGAAGTCGAGCTACAAGAAAAATTCCCGCCGCTACCATAGTAGCAGCGTGGATAAGAGCCGAAATAGGAGTAGGGCCTTCCATGGCATCAGGTAACCATACATGAAGAGGGAATTGTGCCGATTTAGCAACTGCACCAGCAAATAAAAGAAAGGAACACAAAGTAACAAATAGAAAATTAACTTCACTATTATAAATCAAGTTATTGAATATTTCGAACAAATCCCGAAATTCAAAACTACCCGTTATCCAATAAAGGCCTAAAATTCCTAATAATAAACCAAAATCCCCTACACGATTAGTTACAAACGCTTTTTGACAAGCAGTTGCCGCAATAGGTCGCGTGAACCAAAAACCTATTAATAGGTAAGAACACATTCCAACTAATTCCCAAAAAATATAAATTTGTATCAAATTAGAACTAGTAACTAATCCCAACATTGAAGTATTGAAAAAACTCAGATAAGCAAAAAATCTCAAATATCCTTGATCATGAGACATATAATTATCACTATAAAAAAGAACAAAAATTCCAACGGTAGTAATTAATATTAACATAATAGAAGTAAGTGGATCGATTAAGTAACCGAATTCTAAAGAAAAATCATTATTAATGGTCCAAGACCATACATATTGATAGATAGAAGTTCTATTTATTTGCTGAATAGATAGATAGACTGAAAGAATCATAACTATGCTTAACAGTAAAATACTAGGAAAAGCCCACATACGACGAAGATTTTTTGTTGCCGTTGGAAAAAGTATAAGTCCTACTCCTATTAACATAGGAGCTGGTAGTGGAATGAAAGGTATAATCCATGAATATTGATATGTATATTCCATAATAAAAAACCCTTTTTTATTGTTTTATTCTTAATTAATTGTTTCTGATTCAGCAGCTCTTATCACTTTTTTAGGTTCAATAAAAAATCAAGATATGGAAAATTAAAAAAAAAATTCTATTCTTAATTTTTCTCAATCTTTTTTTTTCAATACTTCAAATATTCAAATCAAGAAGTTCAAATTGGTCAAATGATATGAATAGAACCAAGTTACGATTATCAATTTATTATTATTATTAATATTTTAAGTAAGATTTTTAGGAAGATACAATCTAATTTCAATTAATATTACGTATTACGATAATTTATATCTATAGAGCAAAGAAAAAGAATTAGACCAAAATGGACTACTTAATACATTACTTTATTTTGATATGACTAAAATAATAGTACTAATAAGATGGCTCATAACTTGCTTGACTCTAAAAAACTTTTTTTCGTTCGTTTATTGATAAAATTCATTAGGGAACTCCGCGATTATCTTTTATTGAACTGGAAGACTCGTTGTAGGAAAGAATATGATATTCGAAATTTTTCTTTTCATAACATAATAAATAGACTTAAAAGAAAAAGGAAAATTACTAAATATAATTTTATAAAATCATGTATCCCTTTTTGATTAACTACTAGTTTCATTCAAATTTCTTTTTTATTCTATACAATATCTGGAAAAAGAAAGATAAATTGGAATTGTTTGAATAATAGATGTCTTTCACATCCAACTATAGAAATGAATAACTTTTTATTTTATTTTTAATGGCAGTTCCAAAAAAACGTACTTCTATATCAAAAAAACGTATTCGTAAAAAAATTTGGAAAAAAAAGGCATATTGGGCAGCGTTGAAGGCTTTTTCGTTAGCGAAATCTCTTTCAACCGGGAATTCAAAAAGTTTTTTTGTACGACAAATAAATAATCAAACGCTAGATTAAATAATCTAAATCTGAAAAAAGGTACCCCCCTTTTTAATATATTTTCTCATTTCCGAATGGGGATTCTTATTTTCCCCATCGGTTCACTTGTCACAATAAGAAATAAGTTTTATTATTTTCTACATAAAAGAGGATATAAGATCTTTAGGAAAAATCTAAATTGATACAGGACCAACAAGAACCTACCGGTTAATACAAAGTTCTACAAATATTTACATAATTCCTTGGATGTCACACTATGTACTATGATCCACAAAAAGCATTTTTATGTTCATTGAACAAATGCATTTTTGAGTTTAGATTTATAAGATTTATAAAATAAATGATAAATTTCTTTTTCAAAATATTCAAAAATGAAAATACGAAAGAACTTTTTTGAAGTTATATGCTTGGGTCGAAGTCCTAATGATTTAGTTACAAGATTTCCATTTTTATAGAGTATAAACTACGAAAATGTCCTCTGAAAAATAAAACATCTTATTATCAATACAATAAAAGGATAATAAATATTTTTATTGGAATCTTTCAATGCATATTTATATATTTATATTGAATATTGAAACGAAATGATTTTATCTCATTAATTTGAATTAAAAAAACGATTGAATTGACTCCTTCAAGCTCGACGATTAACTAAAAATAGATTATTATTATTCGAAATACCCTACGCCGCTATGGTGAAATCGGTAGACACGCTGCTCTTAGGAAGCAGTGCTAGAGCATCTCGGTTCGAGTCCGAGTGGCGGCATGGCATCTTATACAAGAGATATAATAAGTCCTATAATGAATTCAATTCTTAATTTCAATTCCGTATAATTTTGTACCCCCCCCATAATTTTTTTTATTATGATATTTTCTACTTTAGAACATATATTAACTCATATATCCTTTTCGATCGTTTCAATTGTAATTACAATTTTTTTGATAAGCTTATCAGTCGATGAAATCATAGGACTATATAATTCGTCAGAAAAAGGGATGATAGCTACCTTTTTCTGTATAACAGGATTATTAGTCACTCGTTGGATTTATTCGGGCCATTTACCATTAAGTAATTTATATGAATCATTAATTTTTCTTTCATGGAGTTTCTCCATTATTCATATGGTTCCATATGTTAAAAAACATAACAATTATTTAAGCGCGATAACCGCGCCAACTACTATTTTTACCCAAGGCTTTGTTACTTCAGGTCTGTTAACTAAAATGCATCAATCAGAAATATTAGTACCTGCTCTCCAATCCCATTGGTTAATGATGCACGTAAGTATGATGGTATTGGGCTATGCAGCTCTTTTATGTGGATCATTATTATCAGTAGCTCTCTTAGTCATTACATTTCGAAAAGTTCTAAGGATTTTTAGTAAAAACAAGAATTTTTTAAATGAGTCATTTTTCTTTGGAGAGACCCAATACATGAATGAAAGAAACAATGTTTTACTAAGCATTTCTTTTTTTTCTTTTAGAAATTATTACAAGGCTCAACTGATTCAACAATTAGATCATTGGAGTTATCGTATTATTAGTTTAGGGTTTATCTTTTTAACCATAGGTATTCTTTCGGGAGCAGTATGGGCTAATGAGGCATGGGGATCCTATTGGAATTGGGACCCAAAAGAAACTTGGGCATTTATTACTTGGACCATATTTGCGATTTATTTACATACTCGAACAACTCCAAATTTTGAAAGTGTAAATTCCGCAATTGTGGCTTCTATGGGCTTTCTTATCATTTGGATATGCTATTTTGGAGTCAATTTATTAGGAATAGGGTTACATAGTTATGGTTCATTTAATTTACATTAGCATCTAATTAAATGAAAAAGATCCTGACGAATACAAAGATAGAATATATAAATATAGGTATATATATTAAGTAAAAATATAAGATAAGAAATAAACTGTCGAGAACCATTTGAATCATTACACTACTTGATTCAAATGGTTCTCACAAAGGCCAAATCCATCTGGTTACAATTCATTTTCTCTTAAGTTTTAAGTTAAGAGAAAATGAATTGGAATTGTACAACGAACAATATCCAAACTAATAGGATTGCTTTTTGATTTGTTCTTTTTTCCTGAAAACTATCGATAAAAAAAATTAGATATAATAGCTTCCACCTTGTCAACTGATAATGAAAGAACGAAATCCGGATAAATACCGATACCTATTATTGGGAGAAGGATAGAGATCGAAACAAATAACTCTCGCGGTCCAGAATCAAAAAAATAAGAGTTTGGAACATTAAATAGCTTGTATCCATAGAACATTTGGCGTATCATGGATAATAAATAAATAGGCGTTAATATCATTCCAATTGCCATTAAAAAAGTAACTAGTATTTTGGGCATTAAAAGATATTTTTGACTGGTAATTATTCCAAAAAAGACTAATAATTCTGCAACAAAACCGCTCATGCCCGGTAATGCAAGGGAAGCCATCGATAAGATACTGAACATCGTAAATATTTTTGGAAGGGGGATAGCCATTCCACCCATTTCGTCGAGATAAAGAAGACGTATTCTATCATAACTCGTTCCTGCCAAGAAAAAAAGAGCAGCGCCAATAAATCCATGAGAGATTATTTGTAAAATGGCTCCATTGAGTCCCGTATCGGTTATAGAGCCAATTCCAATAATTATGAAACCCATATGAGATATAGAGGAATAGGCTATTCTTTTTTTTAAATTACGTTGACCCGGAGATGTTGAAGCTGCATAGATTATTTGTATTGCGCCTATTGTAATCAACCAGGGAGAAAATAGGGAATGGGCGTGGGGTAAAAATTCCATATTGATCCGAACCAACCCGTAGGCTCCCATTTTTAATAAAATTCCAGCTAGAAGCATACAAGTACTATAATGTGCCTCCCCGTGGGTGTCTGGTAACCATGTATGTAAGGGTATAATCGGTGATTTGACAGCAAAAGCAATAAGAAATCCAATATAGAAAATTATTTCCAGTGCCGCAGGATACGATTGATTAGCTAATATTTCATAATTTAATGTTGGTTCATTAGAACCATATAAACCAATACCCAAAACTCCTATTAATAGAAAAATGGACCCTCCCGCAGTGTACAAAATGAACTTTGTAGCTGAATAGAGACGTTTCTTTCCCCCCCACATCGATAGAAGTAGATAAACGGGAATTAATTCTAACTCCCACATGATGAAAAAAAGTAAAAGGTCTCGAGAAGAAAATAATCCTATTTGACCGCTGTACATTGCTAACATCAGAAAATGGAATAATCGGGAATCTCGAGTAATTGGCCGAGCCGCTAAAGTCGCTAAAGTGGTAATAAATCCCGTCAGTAAAATAGGTCCTATAGAAAGTCCATCTATTCCCAATCTCCAATAAAAATCAAAAAAATTGATCCATTTATAATCCTCTGCTAATTGGGTTAATGGATCGTCCAATTGGAAATGAGAACAGAATGTATAGGTTGTTAAAAGAAGCTCTAAGATACATATACATATTGTATACCACCTAATTACTTTATTTCCTCTATGAGGGAGAAAGAAAATAAAAGAACCTGCCAATATCGGCAAAACTACAATTATTGTTAACCAAGGAAAATAATTCGTGGTAAAGACAAGATACGCTTGGACAAATAAACCCGTGCTCAAAAATAGAAAATAGAATAATATTATTATTTTTTTTGAGCACGGGTTTTTGTCGGTAAAAAAAAATCAACTGTATTCAAAATGTATTTAAGTGGTTTATTCTGGAACGTATTAATAAGCTAGACCCATGCTTCGAGTTGTTTCATGCCATAAATAAACCCGAACGCTCAAAAAATCCGTTGGGCAGGCGGATTCACATCTCTTACAACCGACACAGTCTTCTGTTCTTGGAGCAGAAGCAATTTGCTTAGCTTTACATCCATCCCAAGGTATCATTTCTAATACATCTGTTGGGCAGGCTCGGACACATTGAGTACATCCTATACAGGTATCATAAATCTTTACTGAATGTGACATTGGATCTATAACTTTTTGAATGCCATAAATTTTCGATCTAGTAAACTTATAAATGAATCGTATATTTAGACACCAGATGAATCAATGATTTTACCAGAATTTATCCAATCAATCTAATTCTGGATCGACTCATGAGATTGGGCCAAGATACTTTGATTTTTAACTTTTTTCTCAAATCTGCGTATCATACATGCTGATTGAAATTCATACTAATTGAAGTTGATGATAATTAAAATTGATGAATATTCTAATTTCTATAATTGATATTACTTAATTTATTCATTTTATTTATTCAATAAATTCGATTGATTGATACGAGTTGATTTTCTGTTACGATAAATTGCCGAAACAATAGCTAACCCAATAGCGGCTTCGGCGGCTGCAATAGCTATAACAAAAATTGAGAAAATATCTCCTTTTAATTGTCGACTATCAAAAAAATCCGAAAATGTTACGAAATTTATATTAACTGCATTCAGTATAAGTTCAAGACACATAAGGGCCCTAACCATATTTCGGCTCGTGATCAATCCATAGATACCGATAGAAAATAAATAGGCACTCAAAACAAGTACATGTTCGAGTATCATTGACCAGCTCCTTCTTAATTTTGATTCATTTCAATATGAACAACAATTCAACCGAGTCGATTTACTATAATAAGTACAAAGCAAGAGAATGGTATTTGGTAATAGATAAAAAATAAATTTTTTTGATTTTATAGTCTTTAAATAGAATTGAAGATAAATGAATTTGATAACACAGAACAGGGTTGAATTTTGATTGCTGTTAACGATTATAAAGATTTCTCATTGCCGAGCAACAGCAATTGCACCTATCAAAGCAACTAAAAGTATTATCGAAATCAGTTCAAATGGAAGAAAAAAATCGGTTGATAAATGAATTCCAATTTGTTGACTATTACTTATCAAATCTTGCTCTATAATCTGATTTGATTTTGTCGTCCAAATAATCCCGTACCAAGACGTATCTAGAATAGTACTAATTAGTGAAACAAAAATACTTGTACAAACCAACGAAGTAATCCCATCACCAACAGTCCAAAGGTTCAAATCTTTGTAATATTCTGAACCATTCATGAACATTACAGCAAATATGATTAAAACATTTATAGCTCCCACGTAAATAAGGAGCTGTGCAGCCGCTACAAAATGGGAGTTTGATGGAATATAAAATAAGGATATGCAAACAAGAACCAATCCCAACGAAAAGGCAGAAAAAATTGGATTAGTAAATAACACCACTCCTAGAGCTCCTACTATAAGACCTGATCCCAGAAAAACTAAAAGAAAATCATGTATTGGTCCAGGCAAATCCATTTTTTTTTAAGATAAATAAATCGAAATCTTTTTCATGATTTTATTGACCCGACCAGGAAATTTTTTAGAATATCCTATATGCTCCTAATTGAAATATTAAATTCTAATCGACTGGGTTTAAATGAAAATTGATGTAGGTAGAATTGATGGACCAATATCCTTTTTCACTCGAAAGAAAAGGGTCGTTTAGTTCGAAACTATATTATTTATATATGTATATAAATAAATATAGTCGACCTTCTCACCAACCAATTAACAGTTGGTCATAATTTATAGTTATTGACCAAGAAGAAAAAAAAAGAACTCATTCCTTTAGATTAGATCAAATTGAACCTTGATAATTGGAAATTACTCTTTAATCAAAGAAAAGAGTTTTTACGTTTTTTATTTTGGAGGCGAATTCAAAATTGTTCGAATTGTATAATCGTCAATTACTGACATTGGTAAACGACCCAAAGCAATTTGATTATAATTTAATTCGTGACGATCATAGGTCGAAAGTTCATATTCTTCAGTCATTGATAAACAATTTGTTGGACAATACTCAACGCAGTTACCACAAAATATACAAATTCCGAAATCAATACTGTAATTAAGTAATCGTTTCTTTCGAATACCAGTTTCCAATTTCCAATCAACAACGGGGAGATCTATAGGACATACACGAACACATACTTCACAAGCAATGCATTTATCAAATTCAAAATGAATTCGGCCGCGGAAACGTTCCGATGTAATTAATTTTTCATAAGGATATTGAATAGTTACAGGTAAACGGTTTGCGTGGGATAAGGTAATCATGAACCCTTGACCAATGTACCTTGCAGCTTGTACTGTTTGTTGACCATAAGTCATGAACCCAGTTACCATAGGGAACATATCGTAAAGATCTATAAATAATTTGTTGTTTGTTTCTTTCTCTTGTTTGAGAGAAGTCGTAAATATAGAATATCGTATTCCTTTTTCCTTTACAGTGAAAGGAGTTGGGAAGAAGTTGTTAATAATAGATTACCGAGAGAAAGGGGTAAAAGAAATTTCCATCCAAGATTTAATAATTGGTCCATTCTTAGCCTAGGTAAAGTCCATCTTGTTGCGATAGAAATGAACAAAAACAAATAAGTTTTAGCTAATGTAATAAAAATACCAATTGTCGTTCCAAAAACTCTACCTACTTTATTTATTTCAAATAGCTCAGGAACAAATATGTACGGAATAGAGATATTCCAACCACCCAAGTAAAGAACTGTTACAAATAACGAAGAAACTAATAGATTTAGATAGGAAGCAACGTAAAATAAACCGAATTTGATGCCAGAATATTCGGTTTGATAACCTGCTACTAATTCTTCTTCTGCTTCTGGTAAATCAAAAGGTAATCTCTCACATTCTGCTAGGGAAGAAATTAGAAAAACAAAAAATCCTATAGGTTGACGCCACAAATTCCATCCCCAAAAACCATATTTTGATTGGGCCTCAACTATATCAACTGTACTTGAACTGTTAGATAATCATAGTCGGTGATAACATCACTGTTCCCATCGCTATTACAAAACCGTACATGAGATTTTCACCTCATACGGCTCCTCGGGGGCCATAAATAAATTTTAAAGGACCAAGCCAATATTATTTCTCTTGATATGGTTGTAATATAAATATATATATAAGAAAGTAAAAACCTATTGGAAGATCCCGAATTAAACCAATGGAATTCTGTCTGCTAGATGCTATAATAATAACTAAAAAGCACTTCTGAATTGATCTCGCCCTTTAATAATTTGAATTTTTCTTTATTGTGAGTAATAACTTAATCCTTCAATAAAATACTCCTTGTAGAAATATCAATAGATATTTCAACCCATCCTTTTGGATTACGAAAAAAAATTATACATTACATTATTTCATGAATCATGACACACTATCTCTATGAATATATGAAAGAATAAAAAGATCTTATTTTTCGTTCCTCTTCTTCTTTCTTAAAAAGGGAGTTAAAAAAAAAAAGGATTATTTCGTTCCTGATAATCATTTTATTTTAAATCTGTGGATAGGAGCATACTCTGGATCGGAATCGTGAGGAGTACTGCTTGATCATTTCTACCAACTTAAAGCCCCAATTAGTATTCTTTTTATGTTATGAAAAATACCCTTTTGGATAATTTACATAAAAAATCTCCATTACTAATCCTTTATGTATTTTGGTGTTCCTAACCATCCACTTTTTTTTACTCAATCGTCCGTTATAGTACTACATAGAAAGGATAATAAAAACTATATACGGTTGATCTTTTGAGCCCGCTTCAAGCTAGGATGACTAATCAACCAATCTTGGGGTAAAGGTCTTGCTTATCTTTATTTTCTTTTAATTCTTGTACGTAGGAGATGAGACTCCATTTTTTTACTGCTAATTTAGAAGCTGTTTTCTTTCACTCATATAACTATCTGATTTAGTTCATCAACCCGAATAATGAATAAAACAATTCTGATATCTATTCAATTTCTTTACTAAAAAGAAAGAAGTAAAGAAAAGTTTATGTTTAACCGAATCGCACGTAGAGATATTGATAACACACAAAGAGTTAATGGAATTTCATAACTAATTGATTGAGCCGCAGCTCGTAGACCACCTAAAAAGGAATATTTATTATTTGATCCATATCCTGACATAAGAAGTCCGATGGGAGCAATACTTGAAATGGCAATCCATAAAAAAACACCGATATTGAGATCAGATAAAACAAGGTGATAGCTAAAAGGAATTACTGAATAACTTAGTAAAATGGATATAACTGCTATGGATGGTCCTATACTGAATAAACGAGTATCCCCTCGAGACGGGAGAATATTCTCTTTGAAAATGAGTTTTGTCCCATCGGCTAGAGCTTGCAGAATTCCCAAAGGACCAGCATATTCAGGCCCAATACGTTGTTGTATTCCTGCGGATATTTCTCTTTCTAACCACACAATTACGAGTACACCTATTGTAATTCCCAATACAAGACTCAAAATAGGTACAAGCATCCATATGATTCCATAGAACTCTTTGAAGGATTCCAATCTGGAAAAAGAATTGATATCTTGTACTTCTGTTGTATCAATTATCATTTCAACGATCTACTTCTCCCATAATGATATCTATGCTACCTAGTATTGTCATAATATCAGCCAATTTCATTCTTTTAACTAACTGAGGAAGAATTTGCAAATTGATAAAACCGGGTGGGCGAATTTTCCATCTCCAAGGAAAACCACTCTGATCTCCTATTAAAAAAATTCCCAATTCGCCCTTTGGGGCTTCAACTCTTACATATAGTTCTTGTTTCGGCAATTCAAAAGTGGGTGCAGGTTTTTTACTAATGAATCGATATTCAAAATCATTCCATTCTGGATCCTTTTCTCTATCAAAGGATCGGATTTCTAAATTCTCGTAAGGCCCCCCTGGAATTCCTTCCAGAGCCTGTTGAATAATTTTTATAGATTCTGTCATTTCACTGATTCGGACTAAATAACGAGCTAATGAATCTCCTTCTTTTTGCCACTGGATTTCCCAATCAAATTCGTCGTAACATTCATAATGATCAACTTTACGAAGATCCCATTGTATTCCAGAAGCTCGTAGCATCGGTCCTGATAAACCCCAATTTATTGCTTCTTCTCCACCAATAATGCCTATCCCTTCAACTCGTTCTAAAAAAATAGGATTCCGCGTAATAAGTTTTTGATATTCATAAACCGCTGTTAAAAAATAATCACAGAAATCTAAACATTTATCTATCCATCCATGAGGTAGATCGGCTGCTACTCCCCCGATACGAAAATAATTATGCATCATTCTCATACCGGTGGCAGCTTCAAATAGATCATATACTAATTCTCTTTCTCGGAAAATATAGAAAAAAGGAGTCTGTGCACCAATATCTGCCATAAAAGGGCCAAGCCACAAGAGGTGAGAAGCTATACGACTCAACTCTAACATAATTACTCTGATATAACTGGCTCTTTTAGGTACTTGAATATTCCCCAACTGTTCGGGTCCATTTACAGTTATTGCTTCTGTGAACATAGTCGCTAAATAATCCCAACGTGTTACATAAGGCAGATATTGTATAACTGTTCTGTTTTCCGCAATTTTTTCCATCCCTCTGTGTAAATAACCCAATATCGGCTCACAATCAATAACATCTTCACCATCTAGAGTAAGGATGAGCCGAAGAACACCATGCATTGATGGGTGGTGAGGTCCCATATTGACTATCATGAGGTCTTTTCTTGTAGTTGTTACATTCATAGGTTATTCCTCGATTCATTCTTTCATGAATTGCTGAAAACGAAAAGAAGTTCATCAAAATTCAAGATCTAGTAAATCAAATAATTCAAGTTACTTTTCAATTTAACGAGTTTTTGATTCCCGAATATCCAGCCGACTAATTAATTCTTTATAACGTACTTTATTTTTCTTTGACAAATAAGACAGAAGTCGTTGCCGTTTTCCCAGGATTTTACGTAGACCTCTCTGAGATAAATAGTCTTTTCTGTGCAATTCCAAATGTAAAGTAAGTCTTCGTATCTTATTGGTGAAGCTAAAAACTTGAAATTCAACAGACCCACTGTTTTCTTTTTTTTCTTCTTGTGAAATAACGGAAATGAATGAATTTTTTACCATAAAACGGAACCTTCTACCCTTTTTTGTTTTTCTTTTTACAATTCAATAAATCAATTTTACCAATCAGTTAGAATAATGCTACTAATTTGTAGTTTGTATATACAATAATCTTAATTTCTTTATGAACTCCTAATTTTATCAACTCATTTTTTTATTTGAAAAAAATGAATCCTATTTTCAATTATATTTGGATACAAATAGGAAAGGGTGGTATATTTCTACACTCAAAAAAAGGAAAAACTATTATTAACTTAAAAAAACTGCAAATAATAAATAAGAAGATTCTGTTGATTCATTTATAGATCTAATGGATATTGATACGTGCATTGAATTAGTATTCAGTTATCAGAATGGAATGTAAAATAATGCATGTATGCATCTCTTTCTTTCATATATCAGATAGGGTAGAGAATGCATATGAAAAGGTGTTATTAACGAATTTGCAATTGTGGATACATATGTATCCTTACCATACTAAAACGACTGCTATTATTAGTATCAAACCAATATCGATTCATACAAGCTAAATCTTCTAATCGATAATTAGGCCAAAGAAAGAACTTCAATTTAATTAGTTTATTTTTATCTCTTTTGGTTTTATCCAAAACTTCACTACAGTTTTTTATGTATTTGAAAAATACTGGATTTTTATGTATAACATTTCTATTCCTCGAATAGAAAGAAATTAGAATTCTTAATTCTCTTCGCCGTTTAGTAGATAAAATTATTTCAGGAACAAACAAATCAGAACGATTTTTGTCCCTATTTTCGGGCATTCTTTGATGTCTTGCAATGGATTTATCAAAATTGATCTTATCAATATAGCTTTTTTCTCGGTATCTTTGATTAATTGGGGGCTTACTCTTATGAACCAATGAAATATTTATCGTTTGATAGATAAGAAATTGTCCGTCATTTTTTATAGACAAGCGAACTGGTTCGATAATTAATATCCCCTTTTTCATCAATTCTGTAAGAGTGAAATCCTTTTGAATCATCAGAATATCCAAACTCATTTCTCCCCTTTGAATAGAGGATATAGCAATTTCTTTTGGATTTATCAATCTAAGCAGGAGACAATATACTTTGATATTATTGATCATTCTTTGATTTAAAGAATCATCCCATCTCAACTGAAAACGTAAATACCTTTTTAGGAAGAAATCAAGCTCTGCTTCTGTGTTGCTCTTGTATTGCTTTTTCTTTCTACGTTTTTTCATATTCATATTCGAGCCGGCATAATCTTCTTCAATATCTTTTTCTTGGTTTGAGAGAACCGATCCAAGATTCTCTTGGTTTTGTGCATCTGATTCAAGATTACCTCGGCCTGTGGATTCTTTTTCTTCTTGATTTCGATTCTCTAATTCTAATTTTTTTTTTTCAGTTGATAATATAAAAAGATCCCCTTTTCTCTTTCTATTGATATTTTTATTTTCGCTAACATTTTCATTTCTATTCAAATTAAAAAGAAGTAATTTGATTGGTATGATCCACGGTTTCATTTTATATGTATTATAAAATAGGAACAATTCTGGGAAGAACCAAAGTTTCAGATTCGATATGGGACGACTTAGTATTTCTTCATTCATTCCCATCCAATCAAAAAGGTGTTTTTTTTTCTTGGATGGCTGGATTCTTTGATTTTGATAGATTGTAAGATAAGCAAGACCTTTTTTAGTAATTTTGTCAATTAGTTGATAATTATTAACCTCAGCCTTAGCATTTTTATTACCATTGGTATCGATCCAGGACTCAATATCGACTTTTTTTCTAAGACAAAAATGGAAAATTTTCCAATCGAAATATTTTCTATCTGAAAATTTTTTCAGATTCATAATATCATCTTCTCCTAGATAATTATTGATAGGAATAAGATCCCCTGACATATTAAATAATATACCCTTATGTATATTGTAATCATAAGAAATCTTCTCTTTTTTTTTTATACCTAATGGTGATACATAAATATATGAATGTTCCTTTTCCTTATTTTCATAACTAATAGATTTATATGATAAAAGGTCATACCTATAGTGTTTTTGAAAGTTATATTTTTGATTCGGTAATGAATTTGCTTTAAAATCATTTACGTTTAATTTTTTGTAATGAATTAATTGGTCTATTTTTTCATCAGCATACCCTTTGTTTAAATCTTTTTTCTGATCCATATGTTGTTGGTTGATTTTAGTTCGCCATTTTTGGGGTACTAAACGATACCATCTAATTGGGGATAAATCATATTGATAATGGCCTCTTAACCAGTTTTTCCATTGATTTATTCCAGAATTAAAAATATTTTTCTGTCGTAATTCAGAATCAAATATTTTTTGTTCTTCGAAATAATTCTTTATTTCATTCTTAAGAAAAAGAGACGTTCCGTCATATTCAAGAACATATCTTAACTTATACAAGTTAATAAGTTGGGTTTGATAGAATTTGTAAAATACATATGCTTGTGACAAGGAGGATAAGTCAAAAAGAATTATAGAATTATTCTTACTAATACCAAAGGGCGACTTTTTTATAGTCGAAATAAACCGAAGTGTATTTTGATTTGTTTTATTAATTTTTTCTTTATTTGTTTCATTATTGGAAATGTATTTATCAAGAATTTTTTTTGATAATTCAAAAATAAGTTGTGTATTGATCCTCGGAATATAAATGATAGATAGAACGATATCTATATATATCCTTTCAATTAAAAATATTATAAAAAAATATGATTTACGGATGAATCGAACATTTCTTCTTTTTAACTTCTGCGAAATATTTTTTATTGGTTGTACTAGTTTAACAGGAGCACTTTTTTTATTAGAACTAATAGTTATTTTGTTATTTAGTTTCGGAGTTAAAAATCCTTTCTTCTTATCTTTTGTAATTTTTTCTATTTGATTCCTGATTGTGGTTGTTCTATCAGCCAGATCTTTCATTTTTTTTTCTGTCAATGAATAATCTTTCAAATCCAAAAATAGATTTTGAATGGACGATTCATGAATCATCCGATTACTCATTATCGAATCTTTTTTAGGTTCACTCAATTCAGATATTTCTCTTAATCCAAAGAACGGAAGGGGATTCATTTTTAAAAGTTCTTTTATTATTCTTTTTATAAATAGAATTCTTTTGATAACCCATTTGTTTGTTTCTTTTGAGATGTTTAGAAAGAATTTTGTTCTTTCTTTGAAAAACTGTATAACTAGAAAAGACTTCTTTTTCAATTTTATCATTTTCTTTTTGAGTTCTTTGAAAATGGGTTTAAAAAATGAACGTCTTTTTCGGGGAGAACCAAAAGGAAGTTCAGTTTCCATTCCCCAAACTGTTAAAAAACAAAAATCGTTTTTTTGTCCTTTATTTTTAAGTTTCAACAGATTTTTTGGGGGGGATTGTAGCTTAGACCTGTGCCAAGGTTTAAGGCAAAAAGGAAATAGGATCTTTATCTGAATACCGTCTGTCAACCAATTTTTTGGAAATTCGGTTTCTGATAATTGAACACCATTATAGGTGCATTTAACATGCATTTCTTTATTCCAATCTTTTAAGTCTTCGGACCATTCGGGAAATTGAAATAATAATATACGGACTATATTTTTAGCTATTATCAATGAAGGTAATAGAATATATTTTCTAAGAAAGGATTGGCTTACTAATATGGAACCCCTTATTACTTGAGCAAATAGAAAGCTATCCCAGGCTTCTGCTATTTCTATTCGTGCTTTCTCTTCTCTTTTGTATTTTTCTCTTTTTTGTTCCTCTTTTATTTTATCATTTTCTTTTTTCTTTTCTTCTGTATAATCCGAAATTATTAATTTTTTTGTTTTTTTATCCATCGAGTTTTTAAAAATGAATTTTACTAACTCGGAGATATTAAAAGAAAAAAAGGGTTTGTCTATTCTGTCCAAAAAAAGAGGGGAATGCACATTTGCTTGAACTAGTTCCCAGGTAACAGTTTTACGTCTTTGAGCACGCATGGATCCTTTGATTATGTCTCGACGAAAATCTGATTGTTGCGAATAACGTATCAAAGCCACTTCGTCTGCTTGATCAGGATTATTAGTTGGGGTATTAGTATCAGTATTTTCTTGCTTATCAGTAAAAATGACTACACGTTTGGCTTTTCTTGAACGAATCTCATGATCCTCCGCTATGTTTTCTTCATTTTCTATCCCCTCCTGTTGTTCTAACTCATCGATTAATTTGTATGACCATCGAGGAACTTTTTTACCGATTTCTTTTATTCCAATAGATTTTTTTCTAATTCTTTTCGCCTTGGGATCAGTTATAACTGGATTGAATAAAAATTTGAAAATTTGGATTTGATCTTCTAAATCAATTCTTTCTTGTTCGTCTTCTGGAAATGCAAATAAAGTTTTTTCTCTTGATAGTGAATTTCTATCAAATGTATCTATTTTCTTTTCCAATTTGTCATAATCAGTAGTTAAAAGTATACCATGAATCTTATTTATCCAACCTGTCTCTATGTAATTTTTTATTAATTTTGGATTTGAGGATGAAAATAATTTTTTGATCTTTCCACGATGGCGTCCAGTCAAAAAAGGATCATATATTTTAGGCAAGTAGTCCTTTTTAGTCTCATCATTACACAATCTAATTCTTTTTTCGAGCACATTTAGAGTAATACATCCTTTATCCAGAGCTTCAATTCTATTTCGAAATTCTTTACTCAGGTTGTTCTTTTTTTGTTCATTT